ATACCCGCTACAATGATATTATTGTATACAAATGGGCCTTTTGTCAAGCTAGGATCATAAAAAATCATGAAAATGAGAGTGATAACGTTTTGCACAATTCAATTTGATGAGATTTGGAGAAGAGGGCTTATTTACAAGGCCTATCCTTTCGTGTGCTGGAAGAGTGTTGCTAGATACAACTTACCAAAAGCGCTCAAAGCATAACAAAAAATGCAGTGTCTAAAGTTTCATTTTCGTTATTCGAGAAAAGCAGTCAAGTAACTAAAAAAGGAAGAAAAATGAATAGGACAGGGTACTTTTGATAGACTAAGTTCGATAAAGTTATCGAGTAAGGATGGAAATAGTCCTTTTTCTTTTGGGTCTTATTTGAAATATAGTCAAAAAATCTAGTAAGTCTTTTTTGTTGTCAAATAAGAGAAATTTCGCTAGAATTTGATGGAATCAAAAAAGGCCCGGTTGGGTAGTGACCGGGCCAGGCCGTGGAAAGAAAAGGGCCTTTCGAAGAAAATCAAAGCAAGGAAGTCCTCGTTCTTTATCTTTCGTTTTCTTTATATTAGATCTTTTGAGTTTTGACTTTATCGAAACGGAATAGCTAAGAAAAGTTTTACATATCTTGAGAATCAAAATAAAGAAGGAGAAAGAAAGACGGTTTTGAATCCTTTTTTCATGTGGAATGTAACATATTAATAATTATAATTATCTTTTTCAATAGGGAGAGATGGCTGAGTGGACGAAAGCGGCGGATTGCTAATCCGTTGTACGAGTTATTCGTACCGAGGGTTCGAATCCCTCTCTTTCCGTTTTCGTCGATGACTTGATATTTTCTTTTCTTTCAAATTTCACAAACCCCTTTTTCCTAGTTAAATGTGTGGAATAGATAAAAAATCTTAAGAAAATGAAAAAATCAAGATAGAAAAACGAAAAAACCTTTATTCTTCACGCCCAGGATTACGTCCTGGGTCATTAGATAGGAATCCAAAGATGAAGAGAGAAACAAAGAATATTACTACTGTGTAAACGAAAAGTTTGAGCGTAAGCATTACACAATCTCCAAGAGCCTTTTTGGAAAAAACGAGAAAAGAGAATAGATCGTCCATTTTTCTACCCCATATTCTATATTTGACACCAAGAAATGAAGTGCTTTCTCGAACTCGAAAATAAGTCTATCAGGTCAAATAAGAGTCTTTGATTACCCAAGATGACTTCATGCCCATAATGAGATATGGGCGTGGGACCCTAATTCTGTATAAAATAACATAGAAATTAAGGCCTTGCACTGGAAAAAGGGTCAGAATGGGGAAATGTGGCGAGCCGGATTTGATTTCTCGCGGCGATCAAAGAATTTCAACGTTTGCCTCAAAGATTGATGCGGGAAAGACTTATTTGATCTTATCAATCGTTAGAAATTTTTCTCGAAGAAATCATGCATTTTCTAGGATAGTCTAGGATAGTATTAAGTATCTTATCGAAAACTTACAGCAGCTTGCCAAACAAAGGCTAAAAGAAAAAAGAAGAGGGGTATGACTGGCATAATATCTACGATTGGATTTAAAAAAGCATAGGCCTCGGGCAATTTGGCAAAGAAAAGACTAGTTGGATAAAGGGCAGAATTAAAACAGATACAGATCAAACTTAAGAGATTAAGCATAGCAGACATTTTGTTCTTGACGATAATTGCAATTTGATTGAGTTCTTGAGATAAGGAAAACGGAAGAAAGTAAGGTAGACAAAAAAATCCTTCTTTTTCTTTGAACCGGCCCAATCAAAAATCCTCCAATTCTCAAAGGCGAATAGAAGAAATCATATTTTCATCTACTATTTTAATTACATTCTATCTAATGATCAATAAATTCAGTCGAATTCTATATCTGCACGGGTCAAATTCCTAGCACAAACCTAGAATCTATATAATTCCATTATCCCTTCTCTATTATCTCTTCTCTATAATCTCTTAGCGTAAAATTGTCGCTAGAGATTTGGGCGGGCCTTTACAAAGATTTATTGTAATAATATAATATGAATTATCTAAAAAAAAATCAACGTGACACGGGTAGTTGCCGAAAATCTTTACTTGATGGTATAATATGAATCATCAAATGAATCAAAAAATCAACGTGACACGGGTAGTTGCCGAAAATCTTTACTTGATGGTATAATATGAATCATCAAATGAATCAAAAAATCGACGTGACACGGGTAGTTGCCGAAAATCTTTACTTGATGGTATAATATGAATCATCAAATGAATCAAAAAATCGACGTGACAATGGGGCGTAGCCGAGTGGTAAGGCGACGGGTTTTGGTCCCGGTAATCGAAGGTTCGATCCCTTTCGTCCCAAGGGCCTATTATTCATTATTTAATTAAAAATATTCATTATTTGATTAAAAATATAAAAATATTCATTATTTAATTAAAAATATTCATTATTTGATTAAAAATATAAAAATATTCATTATTTAATTAAAAATATTCATTATTAAATTAAAAAATTTCAAATCAAAGGCCTTTTCGACGTCGATAAGTAATTCTTCGCACAGTTTTCATGGGACAAATCGTCCCAATTTTTCATTGAGATAATGGATATTTTCTATTCATTATTTAGTCGAATCTAATATATTTTAAGGAGCTATGGATACATATTATGATGAAAACGAAGAGGTGGGGTCTAAGTGCCGCTGTTACTACTGTAGTACCTATGTTTCAATAAATGATTATTATAGTTCGAACTATAACTCGAAAAAGGAAGGCGGGATAAATGGGAAGAGGTGTCCCGAGTTGGAAAAGGAAGGCGGGATAAATGGGAAGAGGTTTCCCGAGTTGGAAAAGGAAAGTCTTTTTCCACAAACAGAGGAGACTGGGCGAAAATTTCTTTCTGCTCGGAAAAAGCACGAACCGGCGCTCACGTGCCCCCACGGCAAAAAATACCATGGGTACAAGCACTCGTACAATAAGGGTCATTGCGACACCTATTCTAACGAGACTGGTAAGATTTTTTTGGAAGCCTTCCAATCGGGAAGTGGGGCAGGCGAAAGGTGGATCAATCAAAAGATCCAGCGCCTCTCAAAAAATCGTAAGGCGCTGGAGGCCTTCCAAGGGAACATAAAATCCCTGCTCAAAGAGGCCGCACAAAAACCAAAAACCGAGCTCAATGCTTGGAACCTTGGATTTTGGCACGGAGCATTACTGCGTTTGCGCAGACTAAGTCCCGAGGATTGATAAAATGATTCTCTAAACGAATCAATCCTATGGTTCATAGAACAAATCTTCCAGTCGAAGATTTATTCGGAAAAACAGACATTATTATGTCTATGTACCGACTGAACCAATGACTAGTCATGATTCCATAATTGAATCAGTTCCATAGGGATTCCAAATTAGAGGAATGTTATGGTTAAACTTCGTTTAAAACGCTGTGGTAGAAAGCAACGTGCGACTTATCGAATCGTTGCAATTGATGTTCGCTCCCGAAGAGAAGGAAGAGATCTTCGGAAAGTGGGTTTTTATGATCCGATAAAGAATCAAACGTATTTAAACGTTCCTGCTATTCTATATTTTCTTGAAAGGGGTGCTCAGCCTACAGAAACTGTTCGGGACATTTTAAAGAAGTCGGAGGTTTTTAACGAACTTTGCCCCAATCAAATAAAATTGAATTAATTTAAGGAAATAAGGGGGGTATATGCTACCCCTTTCTAGAACTTTTCTCTATTTTGTTTATTTATTGATTGACTAAATTCGAGATTTTTTTGACTTCTTATTTTTTCTTCCCCTAGCTAAACTTTTTTGTATCTATGTAGTGCCACTCTAACTCAAGTCCTTATTTTTTTGAATATTTTTCAACCGAATTTCTTATCTTTTTTCATTATATCCTTTTGTTAACCTTTATATTGACAACAATGCATTGACGAAATATAATGCAGCGTGATAAAGGGATCTCTTTTTTTATAAAGGGATCTCTTTATTTCCGTCCCATTGGTTTGGTTTTTGCCTTACTTTAGTCAAAATAAGGGGTTCGTTGGATGCGCTTTGATAGACGCATTTTTGCTTGAAAACGTGAATAACAATGACATTAAGGAAGGATCTATCATTATTTCGGGTTTTTCTGTTATCGGAAAATTTCTTGTATTTTCATATGAGTTATTACGTTTTCTGTTCTTAATCGATTTGAAAATGGGTTTTTATGCTTTGATTCGCTCGTCGAATCATTATTTTTCATTCTGATTATATCTACATACTTTATTTATTCTATTCGGGTTGCTAACTCAACGGTAGAGTACTCGGCTTTTAAGTGCGACTCGGATCTTTTACACATTTAGATGAAGCGATGAATTCATCCATACCATCGGTAAAGTTTGGAAGACCACGACTGATCCTAAAAGGGAATGAATGGAAAAAATAGCATGTCGTAGCAACCAAGAGTTCTGAGAATCTTTTCTTCTTTCCCGATCGGGACAAAACTTTGTTTAACTTATTGGAAGGGAGTCAAATGGATTCAATTTCAAGTTGGGTCGAATGAATAAATGGATAGAGCCCTCTGGCTTCAATTAATTTAATGAAATTATAAGGAACGAAAAAGCAACGAGCTCCCATTCTTAATTTGAATGATTACCCGATCTAATTAGATGTTAAAAATATATTAGTGCCTGAATACGGGTAAGGGCTTATCCGAGAAGCGGATTCTTTATTTTTTCATGAATCCTAAATATTAGCAGTCTCCATTCCAGAATGGAGCTGTGTGCGTATAAGAAAGAGTAGATTGATAACAAAATTTCCAAAATCAAAAGAGCGATTGGGTTGAAAAAATAAAGGATTTCTAAACATCTTTATATCCTAGAACGAATATAAACGACTTCAAGAAAATGGAAAAAGAGAGGATCGAGAATCCGTTGATAAGTTTACCTGTATCCGAGGTATCGCTTCCTTAATCTTACTCGAAAAATACCTTGTTTTGACTGTATCGCACTCTGTATCATTTGATAACTCCCAAAATCCTCTACCTTTGGTTCAAATAGCATTCAAAATGGAGGACTTTCAAAGCTCTTTAGAGCTCGATAGATTTCAACAACACGACTTCTTATATCCACTTATCTTTCAAGAGTATATTTATGCACTTGCTCATGATCATGGTTTACCAAGATGCATTTTGTTGAAAAATGCAGGTTATGACAATAAATTCAGCTTACTCATTGTGAAACGTTTAATTACTCGAATGTATGACCCAAATTTTTGGATTCTTTCTCTGAATGATTCTAAACAAAATCCACTTTTGGGGCGCAATAAGAATTTTGATTTTCAAATGATATCCGAGGGATTTTCGGTCATTATGGAAATTCCATTTTCACTCCGATTCCTATCTTCCCTAGAAAAGCGCCAAAAGAAAGGGAAAGAGGTAGTCAAATCCGCTAATTTACGATCAATTCATTCCATTTTTTCTTTTTTAGAGGACAAAATTTCACATTTAAATTATGTGTTCGATATCCTAATACCTTACCCAATCCATCTCGAAATCGTGGTGCAAGCTCTTCGCTACTGGCTAAAAGATGCTTCGTCTTTGCATTTATTAAGAGTCTTTCTCCACGAGTTTCATAATTGGAATAGTCTTCTTACTTCACAGAAAGTCAGTCCTTCTTTTTCAGAAAGAAATCAAAGATTCTTCTTCTTCCTATATAATTTTCGTGTATATGAATACGAATCCGTCTTTGTCTTTCTTCGTAACCAATCTTTTCATTTACGATCAACATCTTTTAGAGCGCTTCTTGAACGAATCTATTTCTATGGAAAAATAGAGCATCTTATAGAAACCTTGGACGGGGCTTTTGAAGCCAATCTATGGGTGTTCAAGGACTCTTTCATGCATTATGTTAGGTATCAAGGAAAAGCAATTCTCGCTTCAAAAGGTACGTCTCTTTTGATGCATAAATGGAAATATTACTTTGTCAATTTCTGGCAATCTTATTTTGACCTTTGGTCTCAACCACGAAGAATCCATATAAACCGATTAGCAAACCATCCCCTTGACTTTCTCGGTTATTTTTCAAGTGTGCGGCGAAAGACTTCAACGATACGTAATCAAATGTTAGAAACTTCATTTGTAATTGATCATGCTATTAAGAAGTTTGATACTATTCTTCCAATGATTCCCCTGATTTCATCCTTGGCTAAAGCCAAATTTTGTAATATATTAGGGCATCCTATTAGTAAGGCCATTTGGATCGATTTATCAGATTCTGAGATTATTGACCGATTCGGGCGTATATCCAGAAATCTTTCTCATTATTATAGCGGGTCTTCCAAAAAAAAAACTTTGTCGCGAATAAAGTATATACTTCAACTTTCTTGTGCTAGAACTTTAGCTCGTAAACACAAAAGTACTGTACGGGCTTTTTTGAAAAGATTCGGATCGGAATTATTCGAAGACTTCTTTACGGCGGAAGAACAAGTTCTTTCCTTGACCTTTCCAAGAGCTTCTTTTATTTCGCGGAGGTTCCATCAAAAAAGGGTTTGGTATTTGGATATTATTTGTATCAATGATTTGGCCAATCATGACTGATTCGTTATGAAAGGGCGTAAATGGAAATTTTCATTCGAATTGAATCTAATAAATAGCAATAATGAAGAACTAACAAAATTTTTCCTTATTTCTATTCTGAAATTTACTTGGTAAGAAGGGTCTAAGTATTCTACTTTTTGTCTAATGGCGGAACTGAATTTTAGATGTATACAGAGGGAAAGCCGTGTGCAATGAAAAATGCAAGCACGGCTTGGGGAGAGGTTGTTACTTATTTCACCGGTAACATTATCGACTCCATCCGACTAGTTCCGGGTTCGAATCCCGGGCAACCCATTGTTCTGTCCTGTGAGGTTGTTACTTATTTAACCAGTAAAGTAGAATAAAGTAGAATTATGGGTAGGAATTTCGATTTATTGAATACGGAAAGAGAAGACTACCTTTGCTAGGTTTAGGTAAAGGTATAGGAAGAAATTCCTATTTTCTATTGTTGACAATCTTTCCAATGAAACGTACCAAAGAGAGTCGTTTTTCAAACTTTAGCTTGGGCAGAAATATGGCTGGTCATTCCTCTACCCATATGATGAAGGATTATTAGATTCGATTGGGGTTAGGTTCGATTGGCGTTTTTAAACGGACTCGTGTTAGAATTGTAACTTCCAAAATTCACTCGGATTTTGGAATGGATAGGGTTCTAGGGCTATACGGACTCGAACCGTAGACTTTCTCGGTAAAACAGACCAAACTGATTCTAATCAAAGTGATCTGAGCTGTTTTAAAGACCCAACATGCATTTTTGTGCATTGGGCTCTTTCATTAACGGATATAAAGATCCGCCAGTCTGCCATATTTTTTGACCGCAAAAAGAGATGGCTCCATGTGCTCTGAGTCATTATTTGGATTCAGATTCAGGAACACTACCAGAGTGTTTCAAGGGGGTTTTATCTTGACGTAGGTCTGCCTATGGCCTAGATTAACCTAAGTTAAATCAAGT